GCTAACGTAGCTTAATGCAAAGCATAACACTGAAGATGTTAAGATGGGCCCTAAGAAGCCCCGCATGCACAAAGGCATGGTCCTGACCTTACTATCAGCTTTAACCCAACTTACACATGCAAGTCTCCGCAACCCCGTGAGTATGCCCTCAATCCCCCGCCCGGGGACGAGGAGCGGGCATCAGGCACAAACTTTAGCCCAAGACGCCTGGCCGAGCCACACCCCCAAGGGAATTCAGCAGTGATAGACATTAAGCCATAAGTGAAAACTTGACTCAGTCAGAGTTAATGAGGGCCGGTAAAACTCGTGCCAGCCACCGCGGTTAAACGAGAGGCCCCAGTTGATAATACTACGGCGTAAAGGGTGGTTAAGAAAAATAAAACAATAAAGCCAAATGGCCCTTTGGCCGTCATACGCTTCTGGGTGTCCGAAGTCCAATCACACGAAAGTAGCTTTAACAAAATTCACCTGACCCCACGAAAACTGAGAAACAAACTGGGATTAGATACCCCACTATGCTCAGCCGTAAACCTAGACGTCCCACTACAATTAGACGTCCGCCCGGGTACTACGAGCATTAGCTTGAAACCCAAAGGACCTGACGGTGCCTTAGACCCCCCTAGAGGAGCCTGTTCTAGAACCGATAACCCCCGTTAAACCTCACCACTTCTAGCCACCCCAGCCTATATACCGCCGTCGCCAGCTTACCCTGTGAAGGCAATAAAAGTAAGCAAAATGGGCACAACCCAGAACGTCAGGTCGAGGTGTAGCGCACGAAGCGGGAAGAAATGGGCTACATTTTCTATTATAGAACACTACGAACACGCAACATGAAATAGTGCTTGAAGGAGGATTTAGTAGTAAAAAGGAAGCAGAGTGTCCTTTTGAACCCGGCTCTAAGACGCGTACACACCGCCCGTCACTCTCCCCTGTCAAAACGCAATAAAAATACTTAATACCAAAGCAATGACAAGGGGAGGCAAGTCGTAACATGGTAAGTGTACCGGAAGGTGCACTTGGATTAAACCCAGGGCGTGGCTGAGTTAGCTAAGCATCTCACTTACACCGAGAAGACATCCATGCAAATTGGATCACCCTGAGCCAAATAGCTAGCCTAATCAATAGTATTAACCCAACAATGTTTATAACAAAACATAACCTAACACTAAAAATTAAACCATTTTTTTACCTGAGTATGGGAGACAGAAAAGGTTCAACCTATGAGCAATAGAAAAAGTACCGCAAGGGAAAGCTGAAAGAGAAATGAAATAAACCATACAAGCACTAAAAAACAAAGACTAAACCTTGTACCTTTTGCATCATGATTTAGCCAGTACCCTCAAGCAAAGAGACCTTTAGTTTGTGACCCCGAAACCAGGTGAGCTACCCCGAGACAGCCTATATAACTTAGGGCTAACCCGTCTCTGTGGCAAAAGAGTGGGAAGAGCTCCGGGTAGAAGTGACAGACCTACCGAACCTGGTGATAGCTGGTTGCCTGAGAAATGGATAGAAGTTCAGCCTCGTCTACCCCAGACCAAAACACTACACCTAAGATTTATTTAAGGGAAAAATACGAGAGTTAGTTAAAGGGGGTACAGCCCCTTTAACAAAGGATACAACCTTCACAGGAGGATAAAGATCACAACATACAAAACATGCTGTTCTAGTGGGCCTAAGAGCAGCCATCTAAACAGAAAGCGTTAAAGCTCAGACAGAAAAAAGTTTATTATACTGATAAAAAATCTTACTCCCCTAACAATATCAGGCTATCCCATGCCAACATGGAAGAAATTATGCTAAAATGAGTAACAAGAAGATTTGCTCTTCTCCAAGCACAAGTGTATACCAGATCGGACAAGCCACTGGAAATTAACGAACTCAATCAAAGAGGGCAATGTGAACAACAAAAAAATCAAGAAAACCCCACAACTAAACTAATCGTTAACCCCACACTGGAGTGCTGCCATTAAAGGAAAGACTAAAAGAAAAGGAAGGAACTCGGCAAACACAAGCCTCGCCTGTTTACCAAAAACATCGCCTCCTGCAACAACCAAGTATAGGAGGTCCAGCCTGCCCAGTGACTACAAGTTTAACGGCCGCGGTATTTTGACCGTGCAAAGGTAGCGCAATCACTTGTCTTTTAAATAGAGACCTGTATGAATGGCCAAACGAGGGCTTAACTGTCTCCCCTTTCAAGTCAGTGAAATTGATCTATCCGTGCAGAAGCGGGTATAAAAATACAAGACGAGAAGACCCTTTGGAGCTTAAGGTAAAAATTTCAACCACGTTAAACAACTTAACAAAAAGCAAAAACTTAGTGGAACATGAACTTTTACCTTCGGTTGGGGCGACCACGGAGGAAAAACCAGCCTCCGAGTGGAATGGGTTAAACCCCTAAAACCAAGAGAAACATCTCTAAGCCGCAGAACATCTGACCAAAAATGATCCGGCCACACAGCCGATCAACGAACCAAGTTACCCTAGGGATAACAGCGCAATCCTCTCCCAGAGTCCATATCGACGAGGGGGTTTACGACCTCGATGTTGGATCAGGACATCCTAATGGTGCAGCCGCTATTAAGGGTTCGTTTGTTCAACGATTAAAGTCCTACGTGATCTGAGTTCAGACCGGAGCAATCCAGGTCAGTTTCTATCTGTAACGCTACTTTTCCTAGTACGAAAGGATCGGAAAAGAGGGGCCCATACTTAAAGCACGCCCCACCCCTAATTAATGAAAACAAATAAATTAAATAAAGGGAGGGCCAAAACCCCTGCCGCCCAAAATAAGGGCATATTGGGATGGCAGAGCATGGTAAATTGCGAAAGGCCTAAGCCCTTTAAACCAGAGGTTCAAATCCTCTTCCCAGTTTATGTTAAACACTTTAATGAACCACCTAATTAATCCTCTGGCCTATATTGTGCCAGTTCTACTAGCAGTAGCCTTCCTAACCCTAATTGAACGAAAAGTCCTAGGATACATACAACTACGGAAAGGACCTAATGTTGTAGGACCCTATGGGCTATTACAACCAATCGCCGACGGTGTTAAACTCTTTATTAAAGAACCCGTCCGCCCCTCTACATCATCCCCATTTTTATTTCTAGCAGCCCCCATTCTTGCATTAACCCTAGCTATAACACTATGAGCACCCATGCCCATACCCCACCCAGTAATTGATCTTAACCTAGGAGTCCTATTTATTCTAGCCTTATCAAGCCTTGCAGTATACTCCATCTTAGGCTCAGGGTGAGCATCAAACTCAAAATATGCACTAATTGGAGCTCTCCGGGCAGTAGCACAAACAATTTCATATGAAGTGAGTCTAGGACTAATTCTTCTATCAGTAATTATCTTTTCAGGAGGATATACACTTCAAACATTCAACACAGCACAAGAAAGCATCTGACTACTAGCCCCTGCATGACCACTAGCCGCAATATGGTATATTTCTACCCTAGCTGAAACAAACCGAGCACCATTTGACCTAACAGAAGGAGAATCAGAACTAGTCTCAGGCTTCAACGTAGAATATGCAGGAGGACCATTTGCTCTCTTCTTCCTAGCCGAATACGCAAACATTTTACTAATAAACACCCTCTCAGCCGTCCTATTTATAGGAACATCACACTTCCCTAATTTCCCCGAACTAACAACAATTGGTCTCATAACTAAAGCCGCATTCCTATCACTTATATTTCTATGAGTACGGGCCTCCTACCCACGATTCCGGTATGATCAACTTATACACCTCGTATGAAAAAACTTCCTCCCCCTAACACTAGCCCTCGTGCTATGACACACCGCCCTACCAATCGCACTAGCAGGCCTCCCCCCACAACTATAACCAAGGAACCGTGCCCGAATGCCCAGGGACCACTTTGATAGAGTGGCTAATAGGGGTTAAAATCCCCTCAGTTCTTAGAAAGAAGGGGGTCGAACCCATGCCCAAGAGATCAAAACTCTTAGTGCTTCCTCTACACCACTTTCTAAGATGGGGTCAGCTAATTAAGCTTTCGGGCCCATACCCCGAACATGACGGTTAAAATCCCTCCTCCATCAATGAACCCTTATGTACTTATAATTCTACTATCCAGCCTAGGACTAGGTACCACCCTAACCTTTGCTAGCTCCCACTGACTATTAGCTTGAATAGGACTAGAAATCAACACCTTAGCAATTGTTCCACTAATAGCACAACATCACCACCCACGAGCAGTAGAGGCCACCACAAAATACTTCCTAACTCAAGCCACAGCAGCAGCAATAATTCTGTTTGCAAGCACAACAAATGCTTGAATAACAGGAGAATGAGATTTAAACAACATATCAAACCCTATTGCTAGCACAATAGTTATCACCGCTTTAGCACTTAAAATCGGACTAGCCCCCACACACTTTTGAATACCAGAAGTTTTACAAGGTCTAGACCTTCTAACTGGCCTGATCATATCAACCTGACAAAAACTCGCCCCGCTCGCCCTTATTATACAAACAGCCCAAGCCATCGACCCACTCCTACTAACAGCACTAGGACTTACATCTACACTAGTCGGGGGTTGAGGAGGGCTAAACCAAACTCAACTGCGAAAAATCCTGGCCTATTCTTCTATCGCACACATGGGCTGAATAATTATTATTCTTCAATATGCCCCGCAACTCACACTACTAGCATTAGGAACATACATCTTCATAACCTCAGCAGCATTCCTCGCCCTAAAAATATCATCCACCACAAAAATTAGCACTCTCACAATAACTTGATCAAACAGCCCGATCCTTACAACTACCACTGCCTTAGTACTATTATCATTAGGAGGGCTACCACCCCTAACAGGATTTATGCCAAAATGACTAATTTTACAAGAATTAACAAAACAAAACCTCCCCATCTCCGCCACAATCATGGCCCTGGCTGCCCTACTTAGCCTGTACTTCTACCTTCGACTTTGCTATGCAATAACACTTACTATCTCTCCTAATACAATCAACTCAACCACTCCCTGACGAATTCAAACAACCAAAACCTCTTTACCACTAACTATCTCCACCACAATTGCATTAGGCCTTCTACCTATAACCCCCGCTATCCTAACACTAGCCACCTAAGGGACTTAGGATAGCATTTAGACCAAGAGCCTTCAAAGCCCTAAGCAGAAGTGAAAATCTTCTAGTCCCTGAATAAGACCTACAAGAGTTTATCTTGCATTTTCTAATTGCAAATCAAATGTTTTTATTAAACTAAGGCCTTACTAGATGGGAAGGCCTCGATCCTACAAACTCTTAGTTAACAGCTAAGCGCTCAAACCAGCGAGCATCCATCTATCTTCCCGCCGTTAGCCTAGTAAGGCGGGAAAGCCCCGGCAGAGTCTTAATCTGCGTCTTTGGATTTGCAATCCAACATGTTTCTTCACCACGGAACTGTGATAAGGAGAGGACTCAAACCTCTGTCTTCGGGGCTACAACCCACCGCCTAAACACTCGGCTACCCTACCTGTGGCAATTACGCGCTGATTCTTTTCCACGAACCACAAAGACATTGGTACCCTTTATCTTGTATTTGGTGCCTGAGCCGGCATAGTAGGGACTGCTTTAAGCCTCCTCATTCGAGCTGAACTAAGCCAGCCCGGATCACTACTAGGTGATGATCAAATTTATAATGTTATCGTTACTGCCCACGCCTTCGTAATAATTTTCTTTATAGTAATACCAATCCTTATTGGCGGATTTGGAAACTGACTCGTGCCGCTAATAATTGGAGCACCCGATATGGCATTCCCACGAATAAATAATATAAGTTTCTGACTTTTGCCACCCTCATTCCTTCTATTACTAGCCTCTTCCGGGGTTGAAGCTGGGGCTGGGACAGGATGAACAGTTTACCCACCACTTGCAGGTAATCTTGCCCATGCAGGAGCATCAGTAGACCTAACAATTTTTTCACTGCACCTAGCAGGTGTCTCATCAATCTTAGGGGCAATTAACTTCATCACCACAACCATTAATATGAAACCCCCAGCTATTTCCCAATACCAAACACCCCTCTTTGTGTGGGCCGTACTTGTAACAGCTGTACTTCTCCTTCTATCACTACCAGTCTTAGCTGCCGGAATTACAATGCTTCTTACAGATCGTAATCTTAATACCACATTCTTTGACCCAGCAGGGGGAGGAGACCCAATTTTGTATCAACACTTATTCTGATTCTTCGGCCATCCCGAAGTCTATATTCTTATTTTACCCGGATTTGGCATCATTTCACACGTTGTAGCCTACTACGCTGGTAAAAAAGAGCCATTTGGTTATATAGGAATGGTTTGAGCCATAATAGCTATCGGCCTCCTTGGATTCATTGTCTGAGCCCATCATATGTTTACCGTCGGAATAGATGTAGACACCCGTGCCTATTTTACATCCGCAACAATAATTATCGCCATCCCAACAGGCGTAAAAGTATTTAGCTGACTCGCCACGCTCCATGGGGGCTCTATCAAATGAGAAACGCCCATACTATGAGCCCTCGGATTCATTTTCCTCTTTACGGTCGGCGGGTTGACAGGGATCGTTCTAGCTAACTCATCACTTGACATTGTCCTCCACGACACGTACTATGTAGTTGCACACTTCCACTACGTACTGTCAATAGGCGCCGTATTTGCCATTATAGCAGCTTTCGTTCATTGATTCCCACTATTTTCAGGATATACCCTAAATGACACTTGAACAAAAATCCACTTTGGAGTAATATTTATTGGTGTAAACCTCACATTTTTCCCACAACACTTCCTAGGATTAGCGGGAATGCCACGACGATACTCTGATTACCCCGATGCCTACGCCCTATGAAATACAGTATCATCTATTGGATCACTAATCTCCCTGGTAGCGGTAATTATGTTCCTATTTATTCTTTGAGAGGCCTTCGCCGCTAAACGAGAAGTATCCTCAGTAGAACTAACTACAACAAACGTAGAATGACTTCACGGCTGCCCCCCACCATATCACACATTTGAGGAACCAGCATTCGTTCAAGTTCAATCAAACTAACGAGAAAGGAAGGAATTGAACCTCCATGTACTGGTTTCAAGCCAGTCACATAACCACTCTGTCACTTTCTTCTAAAGACATTAGTAAAATGCAAATTACACTACCTTGTCAAGGTGAAATTGCAGGTTAAATCCCTGCATGTCTTAAACCACAGGCTTAATGGCACATCCCACGCAACTAGGATTCCAAGACGCGGCATCACCCGTTATAGAAGAACTTCTTCACTTCCATGACCACGCCCTAATAATTGTATTTTTAATTAGTACTTTAGTACTCTATATCATTATCGCAATAGTCTCAACCAAACTCACCAACAAATATATCCTAGATTCCCAAGAAATCGAAATCGTATGAACCATTTTACCAGCTGTAATTCTAGTTTTGATCGCCCTACCATCTCTCCGAATTCTATATCTTATAGACGAAATTAATGACCCCCATCTAACAATTAAAGCCATAGGACATCAATGATATTGAAGCTACGAATATACAGACTATGAAGACCTAGGTTTCGACTCTTACATAATTCCAACCCAAGATCTTACACCCGGCCAGTTTCGGCTCCTGGAAACAGACCATCGAATAGTAGTCCCGATAGAATCACCCATTCGTGTCTTAGTATCTGCTGAAGATGTGCTACACTCTTGGGCTGTTCCGTCTCTAGGCGTAAAAATGGACGCAGTACCCGGACGACTTAATCAAACTGCCTTTATTGCCTCACGCCCAGGCGTATTTTACGGACAATGCTCTGAAATCTGCGGTGCCAACCACAGCTTTATGCCTATTGTAGTAGAAGCTGTCCCCCTAGAACACTTTGAAAGCTGATCCTCACTAATACTAGAAGACGCCTCACTAGAAAGCTAATTACTGGACAAAGCGTTGGCCTTTTAAGCCAAAGTTTGGTGACTACCGACCACCTCTAGTGAAATGCCCCAACTTAACCCTAACCCCTGATTTGCTATTCTAGTATTCTCATGAATCATCTTCCTCACCATCATCCCAACCAAAATCTTAAATCACATAACACCCAACGAACCCTCCCCAATAAGCGAAGAAAAACACAAAACTGAGCCCTGAAACTGACCATGATAATGAGCTTTTTTGACCAATTTGCAAGCCCATCCTTCCTGGGAATCCCACTTATTGCTATTGCAATTGCACTACCTTGAATTCTATTTCCAACCCCTACATCTCGATGATTAAACAACCGACTTATTACCCTCCAAACATGGTTCATCAACCGATTTACTAACCAATTACTACTACCCCTAAGCGCAGGAGGACATAAATGGGCCCTATTATTTGTCTCTTTAATGGTATTTCTTATTACTATTAACATACTTGGCCTCCTTCCATACACCTTTACACCCACAACACAGCTATCGCTTAATATAGGATTTGCAGTACCATTATGGCTTGCTACAGTAATTATCGGCATGCGAAATCAACCAACAGTAGCTCTTGGACATCTTCTGCCAGAAGGAACCCCAATTCCCCTGATCCCAGTATTAATTATTATCGAAACAATTAGCCTATTTATTCGACCATTGGCCCTAGGAGTGCGACTTACAGCCAACTTAACTGCAGGTCACTTATTAATTCAACTTATCGCTACAGCTGTATTCGTACTATTACCAATAATACCAACAGTAGCGATCTTGACCGCCACCGTTCTTTTTCTCCTCACACTTCTAGAAGTTGCAGTAGCAATAATTCAAGCCTATGTATTCGTCCTGCTCCTAAGCCTATATCTACAAGAAAACGTTTAATGGCACACCAAGCACATGCATATCACATAGTTGACCCTAGCCCATGACCATTAACCGGAGCTGTCGGCGCTCTACTAATAACATCCGGCCTAGCAATCTGGTTTCACTTCCACTCAACAGCCATAATAACTGTTGGACTAATCCTTCTACTTCTCACAATACTCCAGTGATGACGTGACATTATCCGAGAAGGGACCTTCCAAGGCCACCACACACCACCAGTGCAAAAAGGCCTACGTTACGGAATAAATTTATTTATTACATCAGAAGTATTCTTCTTCCTCGGATTTTTCTGAGCTTTCTACCACTCAAGCCTGGCCCCAACACCTGAACTAGGAGGATGCTGGCCCCCTACAGGAATTATTACACTAGACCCCTTTGAAGTGCCACTTCTTAATACAGCAGTACTATTAGCATCCGGAGTAACAGTTACATGAGCCCACCACAGCATTATAGAAGGCGAGCGAAAACAAGCCATCCAATCCCTTACACTTACAATTTTGCTGGGATTATATTTTACTGCTCTACAAGCCATAGAATACTATGAAGCGCCTTTCACAATCGCAGACGGAGTCTACGGCTCCACATTCTTCGTAGCCACAGGATTCCATGGACTACACGTTATCATCGGATCAACCTTTTTAGCCGTATGTCTCCTCCGCCAAATCCAATACCACTTTACATCCGAACACCACTTCGGCTTCGAAGCCGCAGCTTGATATTGACATTTTGTTGACGTAGTGTGATTATTCCTTTACGTATCCATCTACTGATGAGGCTCATATCTTTCTAGTATTAAAATTAGTACAAGTGACTTCCAATCATTTAGTCTTGGTTAAACCCCAGGGAAAGATAATGAATCTAATTACTACCATCCTTGTTATTACAGCAGCCCTATCCTCAATCCTAGCAATCGTATCTTTCTGATTACCACAAATAAACCCAGATGCAGAAAAGCTTTCCCCTTATGAGTGTGGGTTTGACCCACTAGGTTCTGCCCGACTACCATTCTCCCTGCGATTCTTCCTAGTCGCTATCTTATTCCTTTTATTTGACCTAGAAATTGCCCTTCTCCTCCCCCTACCATGAGGGGACCAACTCCACAACCCCACAGGAACATTCTTTTGAGCAACTACAGTTCTAATCTTATTAACCCTAGGGCTAATCTACGAGTGAACCCAAGGGGGCCTAGAATGAGCAGAATAAGAGGGTTAGTCCAAAACAAGACCTCTGATTTCGGCTCAGAAAATTATGGTTTAAGTCCATAGCCCCCTTATGACACCAATACATTTCAGCTTTAGTTCAGCATTTATTTTAGGGCTAATAGGACTAGCATTCCATCGCACCCACCTGCTATCAGCCCTCCTGTGTTTAGAAGGAATAATACTATCCCTATTTATTGCACTAGCCCTATGAGCACTACAATTCGAATCCACAAGCTTCTCCACAGCCCCCATACTCCTACTGGCTTTTTCCGCCTGTGAGGCAAGCACAGGCCTTGCACTTCTAGTAGCCACGGCCCGGACCCATGGGACTGACCGTCTACAAAACCTCAATCTTTTACAATGCTAAAAGTATTAATTCCCACTATCATATTATTTCCAACAATCTGACTAATCTCTCCTAAATGATTATGAACAGCCACAACCACCCATAGTCTCTCAATTGCCCTTATTAGCCTCACATGACTAAAATGAACATCAGAGACCGGATGAACTATGTCCAACGCCTACCTAGCCACAGACCCACTATCAACCCCCCTACTAGTACTAACATGCTGACTCCTCCCACTAATAATTTTAGCCAGTCAAAACCACATCAACCCCGAACCCATCAGCCGACAGCGCCTATACATTACACTCCTTACCTCACTACAAACTTTCCTAATTATAGCATTCGGTGCCACAGAAATTATTATATTTTATATTATATTTGAAGCCACACTTATCCCAACTCTAATTATTATTACCCGATGAGGGAACCAAACTGAACGGCTCAACGCAGGAACCTATTTTTTATTTTACACCCTAGCAGGCTCTCTACCACTCCTAATTGCACTACTTATGCTCCAACAATCCACAGGAACTTTATCCATAATAGTAATTCAATACTCTCAACCGCTACTTCTAGACTCATGAGGCCATAAAATCTGGTGGGCTGGCTGCCTAATTGCATTTCTAGTAAAAATACCACTATATGGAGTACACCTGTGACTCCCCAAAGCACACGTAGAAGCCCCAGTCGCAGGTTCCATAGTACTAGCAGCAGTATTACTAAAACTGGGAGGATACGGAATAATACGAATAATAATTATGTTAAACCCCCTATCAAAAGAACTAATCTACCCATTTATTATTTTAGCACTGTGAGGAATTATTATAACAGGATCTATTTGTCTACGACAAACGGATCTTAAATCACTAATCGCTTACTCATCTGTAAGCCACATAGGACTTGTTGCAGGGGGAATCCTAATTCAAACCCCATGAGGATTCTCAGGAGCAATTATCCTAATAATTGCCCACGGACTAGTATCCTCAATATTGTTCTGCTTGGCCAATACAGCCTATGAACGAACCCACAGCCGAACTATAGTCCTCGCCCGAGGATTACAAATAATCTTCCCCCTGACAGCAGTATGATGATTTATTGCCAACCTCGCCAATCTAGCACTACCCCCCCTCCCTAACCTAATAGGAGAACTTATAATCATCACAGCCCTCTTTAACTGATCACCATGAACCATTGCACTTACAGGAACAGGAACATTAATTACAGCTGGCTACTCCCTATATATATTCCTAATAACTCAGCGGGGCCCAACGCCTAACCACATCCTAAAACTCCCCCCATTCCACACTCGAGAACATCTATTAATAGCTCTTCACCTAGTCCCTGTAATCCTCCTTATGACAAAACCAGAACTCATATGAGGCTGATGTTATTAGTAAGTATAGTTTAACCAAAACATTAGATTGTGATTCTAAAGACAGGAGTTAAAACCCCCTTACTCACCAAGGAAGGACAGAAACCAATAAGTACTGCTAATCCTTATGCACCGCGGTTAAAATCCGCGGCTTCCTCACGCTTCTAAAGGATAACAGCTCATCCATTGGTCTTAGGAACCAAAAACTCTTGGTGCAAATCCAAGTGGAAGCTATGAATCCAACAACCCTAATCATATCCTCCTCACTCATCCTAGTTCTTACAATCCTCATTCTCCCACTACTGACAACACTAAACCCAAAACCACAAAACCCAGAATGAGCAAGCACACACGTCAAGGCCGCCGTTAGCACTGCATTTTTTATTAGCCTCTTACCATTAATAATATTCTTAGACCAAGGAATAGAAAGCGTCACTACAAACTGACACTGAATAAACACACACACATTCGATACAAACATTAGCTTCAAATTTGACCACTACTCCCTTATCTTTACTCCAATCGCCCTTTACGTAACCTGATCAATTTTAGAATTTGCACTATGATATATACACTCCGACCCTAATATAAACCGATTCTTTAAATATTTACTCCTGTTTTTAGTGGCTATAATTACCCTTGTTACAGCTAACAATATATTTCAACTATTTATTGGCTGAGAAGGAGTAGGAATCATGTCCTTCTTACTAATTGGGTGATGATACGGACGGGCAGACGCTAACACAGCAGCCCTTCAAGCCGTAATCTATAATCGAGTAGGCGACATTGGACTAATTCTAAGCATGGCCTGGTTTGCAATAAACTTAAACTCCTGAGAAATTCAACAAATTTTTTTCCTGTCAAAAAACTTTGATATAACAATTCCCCTAATCGGACTTATTCTTGCAGCAACAGGAAAATCGGCCCAATTTGGCCTACACCCCTGGCTACCATCTGCCATGGAGGGCCCTACGCCAGTATCTGCCCTATTACATTCTAGTACCATAGTCGTTGCCGGAATCTTTCTATTGATTCGCCTTCACCCCCTCATAGAAAACAATCAAACCGCACTAACAATTTGCCTCTGCCTAGGAGCCCTAACCACACTATTTACAGCTACCTGTGCCTTAACCCAAAATGATATCAAAAAAATCGTAGCTTTCTCAACATCCAGCCAATTAGGACTAATGATAGTCACAATCGGACTAAATCAGCCACAACTAGCATTCCTTCACATCTGCACACATGCCTTCTTTAAGGCTATACTATTTCTGTGTTCAGGGTCAATCATCCATAGCCTAAACGACGAACAAGACATCCGAAAAATAGGAGGCCTTCATAACCTTATACCTACCACCTCAACCTGCCTCACAATCGGCAGCTTAGCACTAACAGGAACTCCATTCCTGGCCGGATTCTTCTCAAAAGACGCCATTATTGAATCCCTAAACACCTCCCACCTCAACGCCTGAGCCCTAACTCTTACACTAATTGCCACATCATTTACTGCAGTCTACAGCTTCCGAGTCGTATTCTTTGTGACTATAGGATCCCCCCGATTCCTTTCATTATCCCCTATTAACGAAAATAACCCCCTAGTAATTAATCCAATCAAACGACTTGCTTGAGGAAGCATTATTGCAGGACTTATTATTACATCAAATTTCCTACCATCAAAAACGCCAGTTATAACAATACCAATAACCCTAAAAATCATAGCCCTTTTAGTCACTGTTACAGGCCTTCTAGTGGCGATAGAACTTACAACCATGACTAATAAACAAATCAAAATTACCCCCACAATTTCCCTGCACAACTTCTCAAACATACTAGGATATTTCCCTGCAGTAGTTCACCGATTCCCCCCGAAACTAAACCTAACCCTAGGACAGTCGATTGCCACTAAACTTGACCAAACATGATTAGAAATTTCAGGGCCAAAAGGACTAGCCTTTACCCAAATAATAATATCAAAAATTACAAGTGATATTCAACGAGGTATAATTAAAACATATTTAACAATTTTCCTGCTAACCACAACCTTGGCCATCCTTTTAACAATCATTTAAACTGCCCGAAGCGTACCACGACTTAAACCCCGAGTAAGTTCTAATACCACTAACAATGTTAAAAGTAGCACTCAAGCACAAATAACCAATATTGCCCCACCAAGAGAGTACATAACTGCTACACCACCTACATCACCACGCAACACAGAAAACTCTTTCAACCCATCAATAACTACTCAAGAGCCTTCATACCACCCCCCTCAAAATACACCAGCCATTAAGACAACCCCTAATAAATAAACCAATACATAACCAACAACAGAACGACTCCCCCAAGCCTCTGGAAAAGGCTCTGCAGCCAAAGCTGCAGAATAAGCAAACACCACAAGCATCCCCCCTAAATAAATCAAAAAAAGAACCAAAGACAAAAAAGACCCTCCACACCCAACCAAAATACCACATCCAACCCCCGCTGCCACTACCAACCCAAAAGCAGCAAAATAAGGCGTAGGATTAGAAGCAACAGCAATCAAACCCACAATTAAAGCTACCAATAACATAAACATAAAATAGGTCATAATTCTTGCTCGGACTTTAACCGAGACCAATGACTTGAAGAACCACCGTTGTAGTTCAACTACAAGAACAATAATGGCAAGCCTACGAAAAACCCACCCTCTAATAAAAATCGCTAACGATGCACTAGTTGACCTACCAACACCATCTAACATTTCAGTGTGATGAAACTTCGGATCCCTTCTTGGACTATGTCTAATTGCACAAATTGTGACAGGACTATTTTTAGCCATGCATTACACCTCAGACATCTCAACCGCATTTTCATCAGTGGCCCATATCTGCCGAGATGTAAACTATGGCTGACTCATCCGAAACTTACATGCTAACGGAGCTTCATTTTTTTTCATCTGCATTTACATACACATTGCTCGAGGCCTATATTATGGATCTTACCTCTATAAAGAAACCTGAAACATCGGAGTAATTCTTCTCCTACTAGTTATAATAACAGCTTTCGTCGGCTATGTCCTTCCATGGGGCCAAATATCCTTCTGGGGTGCTACAGTAATTACAAACCTATTATCAGCAGTTCCCTACATAGGAAACACCCTTGTCCAATGAATCTGAGGAGGCTTCTCAGTAGATAACGCAACACTAACACGATTCTTCGCATTCCACTTCCTACTACCATTCATCGTTGCCGCCGCAACCATCCTTCATCTTCTATTCCTACACGAAACTGGATCAAATAACCCAATTGGACTTAACTCAGACGCAGATAAAATCTCCTTCCACCCATACTTCTCATATAAAGACCTTCTCGGATTTGTGTTAATACTATTAGCCCTTACATCATTAGCTCTATTCTCCCCCAACCTGTTAGGAGACCCAGACAATTTTACGCCTGCCAATCCTATAGTAACCCCACCACACATCAAGCCAGAATGATACTTCTTATTTGCCTACGCCATTTTACGGTCCATCCCCAACAAGCTAGGAGGTGTCCTTGCATTACTATTTTCAATTCTAATTCTAATAATTGTCCCAATTCTACACACCTCAAAACAACGGGGACTAACATTCCGCCCATTCACCCAATTTTTATTCTGAGCCCTAGTAGCAGACATACTTATTTTGACCTGAATTGGAGGTATACCCGTAGAACACCCATACATTATTATTGGTCAAATTGCATCTGTCCTATATTTCACACTTTTCCTAGTCCTTATACCACTAGCAGGCTGACTGGAAAATAAAGCACTAAAATGAGCTTGCCCTAGTAGCTTAGTTATAAAGCATCGGTCTTGTAATCCGAAGATCGGAGGTTAAATTCCCCCCTAGCGCCCAGAAAAGAGAGATTTTAACTCCCACCCCTGGCTCCCAAAGCCAGAATTCTAAATTAAACTATCTTCTGATAGTAACATGTATGTCCTAGTACATATTATGCATAATATTACATAATGTAATGGTACATATATATGTATTATCACCATTAAATTATTTTAACCCCAAAGCAGGTACTAACATCTAAAACGTACATAAACCAAATTATTAAAACTCAGAAATAATTTATTTTAACCCGGGAAATAGATTACTCCCCTAAACATGGTTCTCAGATTTTTCCTTGAAAGACTCAACTAAGATTTAATTAAAACATATTAATGTAGTAAGAGACCACCAACTGGTCTACATTAAGGCATACTATTAATGATAGAATCAGGGACACAAAATGTGGGGGTCGCACAATGTGAACTATTCCTGGTATCTGGTTCCTATTTCAGGTACATAACTGTAATACCCCCTCTCGGATAATTATACTGGCATCTGATTAATGGTGTAATTACATACTCCTCGTTACCCAACATGCCGGGCATTCTTTTATATGCATAGGGTTCTCTTTTTTAGGTTTCCTTTCATTTTGCATCTCAGAGTGCAAGCACAAATGGTAAATCAAGGTTGAACATTTTCCCTGCTTAAGTTAAAGTAGGTTAATTATTAAAAGACATAACTTAAGAATAACATATTACTAACTCAAGTGCATAACATATCTATTACTTCTTCAGTTAACCCTTATATATACGCCCCCCCTTTCGGTTTTTGCGCGACAAACCCCCCTACCCCCTACGCTCAGCGAATCCTGTTATCCTTGTCAAACCCCGAAACCAAGGAAGGCCCGAGAACGTGCAAGCTAACAAGTTGAGATATGGGTTAGCCATCCGCATTGTATATATATACATGCACATCGCATTAACTCACCACACAAAACCCCCAAAATATTAGCCTAATATTTACTACTAAAATTTTAACAAATTTATCAATGCTAAAAATTCCAATATTTTACAGC